TCAAACAAATCGAAATGATTGAAGTTCTTCTATTTGGAATCGTCTTAGGTCTAATTCCTATTACTTTAGCAGGATTATTTGTAACTGCATATTTACAATACAGACGCGGTGATCAGTTGGACCTTTGATTGAATAACATTTTTTTTGATTGACCTCCTCCTTGCAGGAGGTCAAATTCAAGTTGCAATTCAACTGTGTTTTGTTAAGTTTTTTTTTATTGTGATCCGAAATAACATAAAGGGAATCACGCTCTGTAGGATTTGAACCTACGACATCGGGTTTTGGAGACCCGCGTTCTACCGAACTGAACTAAGAGCGCTTTTTTATGACAGGAGATACGATTGTAAAGAAAAGGATTTTCTCATTTTTGTACCCCCAATGCGTCTTGTATACATTGGTATGCAAAAATGAAAGATTATGTCCAATTTTATTTAATTGATCTCACTCAGATCCCAGTCAATTAATCCCTTGTTACCCCCCATAGGAGAAGTAATAGGTAGGGATGACAGGATTTGAACCCGTGACATTTTGTACCCAAAACAAACGCGCTACCAAGCTGCGCTACATCCCTTTTCAAAAATTTTAGTACAGTGTCATTGTACAAAATCCATGTCTTGTTTTCCACATCGTTATTTTTTCCTCGATTCATATACAATTTTCTTGTCATTTCTTCTTTTTGGTTTCATATAATAAAAGAATTATATACATCTGAAACCTAACGTATAAAAAAGATGACTCTTTTGCTTAGGAAGAAGAGAGTCTCTTTTTCTTTTTTAGGGACAGGGGTAGGAAAATCTTATCTACTGTTCATTGTACATATCCATTTTTGTTAGTAATTACGTACAAAAAAATACAAATGATCTTGAACTACAGCATCTGACCATATATGTATTACAATAAAGAAGGAGGATTTTCAATGCGAGATATAAAAACATATCTTTCCACAGCGCCTGTGCTAACTACTCTATGGTTTGGGTCTTTAGCGGGTCTATTGATAGAAATTAATCGTTTATTCCCAGATGCTTTGTCATTCCCTTTTTTCTAGTTATTAATATTATATTAATATGCGAAAAAAATGAAGAAAATTTGAGATACAATTCTACGTGACGTGACTAAAACTTAGTCCCCCTTTTTTTCAGTTCTTTAGGATAGGAAGGAAAGAGAAAGAAAAAGTATATTGAACCTCAGCAAAAATCCGGTGGATCTAAGATCCCATTTTGGAGAACAGAAATAGAAAGGGGGTCCAGTCTAAGGTAAAAAAAAGCTCCACGAAATCATAGCATAAAAAAAAGATACTTAAATGAAATACTGGGATTAGGATAGGAATAATTGATAGTTAGAAAAAAATTGTATTACTTACATTATTACTATATATATATTAATATTCTATATTCTATTAAATTAGAATTACAACAAAATATTTAGAAATGGAATTTCTAATTATAATTAGTAACTTCTATTGATATTGATTTTTTTTCTTTTTTGTTCTTTTCGTCTTCTTAGGTTCGGGTCGAAAACAGAAGAGTTAAGTTGATCAAACAAAAATGCAAAGGGGGTTCATGGCTAAGGGTAAAGATATCCGAGTTAGAGTTATTTTGGAATGTACCAGTTGTGTCCAAAATGGTGTCAATAAAGAATCGCCAGGCATTTCTAGATATATTACTCAAAAGAATCGGCACAATACACCCAGTCGATTAGACTTGAGAAAATTTTGTCGATATTGTCACAAGCATACGATTCATGGGGAAATAAAGAAATAAATCAAACGTGTGTTTGATCTTTCAAAGGGGCAGGAAAAGGAAGAACTTAACATATCTTAACATAAACATATATATATATATAATATACAAATAAAAATATAGAATATACAAAAAAACCTATTTCGGTCGGATCTGAAATGAATAAAGAAATAGAATTTTAGAGATAAGGAATAAACCATGGATAAATCCAAGCAACCTTTTCGTAAATCCAAGCGATCTTTTCGTAGGCGTTTTCCCCCAATTGAATCGGGGGATCGAATTGATTATAGAAACATGAGTTTAATTAGTCGATTTATTAGTGAACAAGGAAAAATATTATCTAGACGGGTGAATAGATTGACCTTGAAACAACAACGATTAATTACTATTGCTATAAAACAAGCTCGTATTTTATCTTTGTTACCCTTTCTTAATAATGAAAAACAGTTTGAGAGAGCCGAGTCAATCCCTAGAACTACCGGTCCTAGAACCAGAAATAAATAGATATACTCTTCCATTGATTCAAAACTTCAATCGGAATTAAAGCTCAGATTGATGTTTTGTTCGAAAAGCCTCAAATCCAGATTTTATTGTTGTGTTATAAAAAACAACAAATAGGGAAAGAATAAATCTTTTTTTTTTTTGAAAGATGTTCGTTCATTTCTACTACTTATTTTATCTTAATTTTTTTTATTCTATCTTCCCGGAGTCCATTCTCCGGGGAATGCAATTCTGTTTCAATCATTCCTATATATGATTTTATAATGTCTTTTATTTCATAATTTTATTGGAAATCATGTAAAGACAATTCTTATTTGATATAGCTATTTGCGCAAGTATTTTACGATTAAGAAGTAATTGCTTCTTGTACAGATTGTGTATTAATCTACTATAACTATAGAATACCCCTTTCTCACGAGCCGCTGCATTTATCCGAGCGATCCACAAACGACGAAAGTCCCTCTTTTGCCTGCCCCTATCTCGATGAGAGGAAACCAAAGCTCTCATTTTCTGTTGAGTAATGGTTCGAGTAAGTCTTGAATGCGCCCCTATAAAGGTTGATGCAAATAAACGAATTTTTGTTCGACGTCTCCGAGCTATATATCCTCGTCTAACTCTGGTCATTGAATCAAATTACACTTTAATGAATGAATAACTAATTGATTTCTCTTCTTTCAGTCATCCTTTTATCCCCCGGTTGATTAATAACAAAACGGATTATTCCGATATATAAAATATAAATTCCAATGGCTTTTGCTACTATGACCTTCCCAACCACGATTTTGAATCTTTTCAGGTAAAATACCTAGAAATAAGAAATTCTAACGATATTAAATAAATAAAAGCAAAAAATAGTGGGTTCCATCGTTTCTATGGTTATTTCATAAACGGTGAGGTCCTCTCTATACACCGGAGCCTCTTCTTTCATTTAATCAAATGTTATTGTAAACTTGTATAGTTCACTCTCTTTGGCTCTACCAATCAATTATACAGTAATAGATCTTTTCACAAAAAAGGCTATCCATACAGTGACGGCATTTAATTATGAAAGTTGGCTAGGTAGCTGACCTTGTTAGTCCGTTCTTTCAAGAAAGGGAACATAACCTTTTTGCTTCTTGTAGTACTATTTCCTCCGCTTAATGGATAACTATTTGCTACCAATGGGGAATTGCTTTTCATCTCAAATTGAGGTGATTGGATTTGCACCAATGGAAACCATAAATTTCATACACAAAAAATATAGGTATATGATAGATCCTCATTTTTAGATAGTAAAAATGGCTTTTTCCACTCTATCTATCCTATTGGTGATTGGTACTGGAAAAATTGTTTCGTTTGTTCGAACTCATGATCTAAACGAGTCGCACATACACCCTAGTACATGTTCCCCGACGCTGAGGACATCCTCGAAGTGCGGGGGATTTCGTGATTTTTCTTATTGGCTGTCTTGTGTTTCTAATAAGTTGTTTAATTGTCGGCATATCATACATATATATAATAAAATAGGTTGGTTTAGATCGATCTTAACCTGATGATTGATGATTATGAATTATTTCCATTCAATATCAAATCACGAAAAATTCGAATTCTGATTTGAAACGGAATCATGTATTTACACGAAATCTCCAGTATTTTCATTTTCGACCGCTACAAGATCAACAATACCATGAGCTTGGGCTTCTGTTGCTGACATAAAAACATCCCTTTCCATGTCTTCGGATATAACCCATAAAGGGTTGCCCGTTCTTTGTACATAAACCTTTGTGAGGGTTTCGCGAAGTTTCAGTAGTTCTTCCGCTTCCAGGATAAATTCCCCTGCTTGTGCCTCATAAAAAGAACTAGCAGGTTGGTGAATCATGACCCTGATAATATTGATATAACATCATGCATGAACGGTTCTTCTATCTTGCAGGATTGGGCTAAAGTAAGGGATAAAAAAACAAGAAGAAAAAAAAAATAGAATGGAACAGCCGTACAGGCATCTTTTGTACATTGCATACGGCTCTGCAATGGCATTTCTTCCTCCCTTCTCTTCAATTTCTATTCTATCGAAGAAAAAAATGGAATCCATCCGATCCAGATCGTTGAATGATCCATTTACCACCCTTCCTTTCGTATTGTAGGAGTCAAAAAATACTATGATGGTTCTGTTGCTTTCTATATTTATCTCGTCTGTGATTTAGCAATCCCAAAGTTTCTTTTTTTTTTTCATTTTCGCACTCTTTCTTTCGTAACGTAAATATCATAAAGAGACTTCTGGTGTGGAAGAAAAATGGTTTGTGACGCTGAAATGTACTCCTGACACATAAGATCAAATCGGAATAACCTTTGTTTCATACTACTATCTTGATACAAAATCTCATGTTAGGAAAAACAATACTAGTTTGTTCATATCGAACTCGAAGTGCCATGCTATTATTACCTATTTTTCATATTATTCACATTCGATATGGCGAAGGCATAGTCTTCTTCTTTTTTTTTTTTCAAATAAAAACTCATTGGCGCCAAGCGTGAGGGAATGCTAGACGTTTGGTAATTTCTCCTCCGACCAGAATGAAAGATCCCATTGAAGCGGCTAATCCCATGCAAATTGTATGCACATCGGGCGAAACAAATTGCATAGTATCATAAATGGCTATTCCTGGTATTACCCATCCGCCGGGGGAGTTTATAAACAAATAAAGATCCCTAGTATCATCTTCTATACTGAGATATACCATGAGACCAACAAGTTGATTTGAGATCTCACTATCAACTTCTTGGCCTAAAAAAAGTAATCTTTCTCGATAAAGTCGGTTGATTAGGACAAAATTGTATCCCTTTTGAACCGTACGCGCATCTTTGGATGCATACGGTTCAAAAAAATTGTGAAAAAAGAATCAATGTGTCGATTCCAATCCTATCTCTTTTTTTTGTAACAGATTTCCTTTTTTCTAATGAAAATAAAGGGGTTTTTTCTTCTATTTTTCAAAAAAAAAAAACATAAGTTTTGGCTCTCTTCCCTAAAAAAAAAGAATTTACTGAACTTCATTTTTTGTATTAACCTTTCATTGATGTATTGTTTCGTCGAGATTCAAATCACGATGTCATTTTCTTGTTCCTGAATGGGTCCTTTCAATTCTTTTAGGTTCATGTTCTACTCCGGGGAAAGATCTATCCGAATTCTATTTGCACATATAGGACAAATAATCTCAGTACCATTTCTTTTTGCTACGACTTTTTTTAATTCGTTTTATGCCTCTCCCAAACTATTCGATGTATTCATCATATTGGTTGGCATGTCAGTTTGAGATCACTCCTATAATTTAATTAAATATTACGAATCGTCTATGCTACAAGCGGTAATTGTACATATATTACTATTACCAATTTGTTTGGTATTTTCTGAACGGAGCCTGGATATTTGATTTTATTAGTCCAAGTCAACCATAAATTCTTCTAATTGATAATATTGATCCTCAATAGAAATTGATCCAATTTCACTTCACGCTCCGAATGATTGAAGAACCAATCAATACAATATTTCTTGGGCGAAACAGAGGATATCTCGATCGGGGGAGAAAACGGGTAAATCCCATATGACCCAATATGTCTGACAAGTCGCACTATACGTCAACCCAAACTGCATCTTCCTCTCCAGGACTCCGAAAAGGTACTTTTGGAACACCAATGGGCATTAAATTAAAGAAAAAAATTAAGTACTATACTTCACTTTAATATGGAAACGTAAGAATGAGTTTATTGTCTTCATCATTTTTTTCTGTTTATTCTACTAGTTTATACATAAATGGGAAGGTTTTTAGAGAAAGAGAGAATGAATAAATACAAATTTTAATGAAGGGATCGATCGTTCTAATAATAAACAAGTATCCATCCATTCGTTCCCACAAAATGGGACCGATGCTCCCATTGCGTATTGGTACTTATCGGGTATAGAATAGATCTGCTTCTCTTTGTTCTTACGAACAGAATTCTTCCGTTATTTTTAACGGAATAGAATAAATAGTAACCTTTTCTCATACAGAATTCGCTCAAAAGTACATAGTATATTCCAATGCGATAAAGTTACATAGTGTCTATTTTTCTTTGATAAAGAGGTATTTCCATGGGTTTGCCTTGGTATCGTGTTCATACTGTCGTATTGAATGATCCCGGTCGATTGCTTTCTGTCCATATAATGCATACGGCTCTAGTTTCTGGTTGGGCCGGTTCTATGGCTCTATACGAATTAGCGGTTTTTGATCCCTCTGACCCCGTTCTTGATCCAATGTGGAGACAAGGTATGTTCGTTCTACCCTTCATGACTCGTTTAGGAATAACCAATTCGTGGGGTGGTTGGAGTATTTCAGGAGGAACTGTAACGAATTCAGGTATTTGGAGTTATGAAGGTGTAGCAGGTGCACATATTGTGTTTTCTGGCTTGTGCTTTTTGGCGGCCATATGGCATTGGGTGTATTGGGACCTAGAAATATTCTGTGATGAACGTACGGGAAAACCCTCTTTGGATTTGCCCAAGATCTTTGGAATTCATTTATTTCTCTCAGGGGTGGCTTGCTTTGGCTTTGGCGCATTTCATGTAACAGGTTTATATGGTCCTGGAATATGGGTGTCCGATCCTTATGGACTAACTGGAAAAGTACAATCTGTAAGCCCAGCGTGGGGCGCGGAAGGTTTTGATCCTTTTATTCCGGGAGGAATCGCTTCTCATCATATTGCAGCGGGTACACTGGGCATATTAGCGGGCCTATTCCATCTTAGTGTCCGTCCGCCTCAACGTCTATACAAAGGATTACGTATGGGCAATATTGAAACTGTACTTTCTAGTAGTATCGCTGCTGTTTTTTTTGCAGCTTTTGTTGTTGCTGGAACTATGTGGTATGGTTCAGCAACTACCCCAATCGAGTTATTTGGTCCCACTCGTTATCAGTGGGATCAGGGATACTTCCAGCAAGAAATATATCGAAGAGTTGGTGCCGGACTAGCCGAAAATCTGAGTTTATCAGAAGCTTGGTCTAAAATTCCCGAAAAATTAGCTTTTTATGATTATATTGGTAATAATCCGGCAAAAGGGGGATTATTCAGAGCGGGCTCAATGGACAGTGGGGATGGAATAGCTGTTGGATGGTTAGGCCACCCTGTCTTTAGAGATAAAGAAGGGCGCGAGCTTTTTGTACGTCGTATGCCTACTTTTTTTGAAACATTCCCGGTAGTTTTGGTAGATGGAGACGGAATTGTGAGGGCAGATGTTCCTTTTCGAAGG